AATGAATTGCCTGACAAAAAGGATTACCTTGATAGGGTAAATTATAAAGAAATATCTTTATTCATTATATTATATCTAATAGAATTAAACTATTTCTAAAAGCTTCAAAAACTTTTGTGCATCATACACTAAAATATAAAAAGATAAGCTAATTAAGCTATTGGGTTCATACCCCACTTATAAAGGTTATAATCCTTTTCTTTTTAATTAAAAAAATCTCTAATAATATTTTTTTTATTATATTAATTTTAGGCTCCTTAATTACTATTTCCTCAAATTCTTGATTAGGTGCATGAATAGGATTAGAAATTAATTTACTTTCATTTATTCCCTTAATAAATGAAAGTAAAAAAAATTTAATAACCTCAGAAAGTAGTCTAAAATATTTTTTAACGCAAGCTTTTGCTTCTTCTATTTTATTATTTGCAATTATTTTAATAATATTATTTTTTAATAATAATTGAATAACTAATAATAATTTTAATGATTTATTAATTTTATCAACTTTATTATTAAAAAGTGGAGCTGCTCCTTTTCATTTTTGATTCCCAGGAGTTATAGAAGGTTTAAATTGAATTAACAGTTTAATTTTAATAACTTGACAAAAAATTGCTCCTTTAATATTAATTTCTTATAATATAAATTATAATTTTTTTTTAATTTCTATTATTTTATCAATAATTATTGGAGCATTAGGAGGATTAAATCAAACCTCATTACGTAAATTAATAGCTTTTTCTTCTATTAATCATTTAGGTTGAATATTAATAGCAATGATAAATAATGAATTATTATGATTTAGTTATTTTACATTATATTCAATTTTATCAATATCAATTATTTTAATATTTAATAATTTTAAATTATTTCATTTTAATCAAATATTTAATTTTTCATTAATTAACCCATTAATTAAATTTTTTATATTTTTAAATTTATTATCTTTAGGAGGATTACCTCCATTTTTAGGATTTTTACCTAAATGATTAGTAATTCAAAATTTAATTGAATTAAATCAAAATTTTTTATTATTTATTAGAGTTTGTTTAACATTAATTACTTTATATTATTATTTACGAATATCTTATAGTATCTATATATTAAATTACAATAAAAATTCATGAATATTAACAAACTTTTATAATAATAATAATATAAATCTAATTTTAACTTTAAATTTTATTTCTATTATAGGATTAATAATTATTACATTAATTTATTTAATTTTATAATGAATAAGAATTTAAGTTAAATAAACTAATAGCCTTCAAAGCTGAAAATATTTGTATTAATCCTTTAATTCTTAAACTTTAATAATTTTTAAATTATTCCTTTAGAATTGCAGTCTAATATCATTATTGAATATAAAGTTGATTAAAAAGAATTATTTTCTTATATATAAATTTACAATTTATCGCCTAAACTTCAGCCATTTAATCGCGACAATGACTATTTTCAACTAATCATAAAGATATTGGTACTTTATATTTTATTTTTGGAGTTTGATCAGGAATAATTGGAACATCATTAAGAATTTTAATTCGAGCTGAATTAAGTCATCCAGGTATATTTATTGGAAATGATCAAATTTATAATGTAATTGTTACAGCTCATGCATTCATTATAATTTTCTTTATAGTTATACCTATTATAATTGGAGGATTTGGAAATTGATTAGTTCCTTTAATATTAGGAGCACCAGATATAGCTTTTCCTCGAATAAATAATATAAGTTTTTGAATATTACCTCCTTCATTAACACTTCTTTTATCTAGAAGTATAGTAGAAAATGGATCAGGTACAGGATGAACTGTTTATCCTCCTCTTTCATCAGGAACTGCTCATGCTGGAGCATCTGTTGATTTAACAATTTTTTCTCTTCATTTAGCAGGTATTTCTTCTATTTTAGGAGCAGTAAATTTTATTACTACTGTTATTAATATACGATCAAGAGGAATTACTTTAGATCGATTACCTTTATTTGTTTGATCAGTAGTAATTACAGCTATTTTATTACTTCTATCTCTTCCAGTATTAGCAGGAGCTATTACTATATTATTAACTGATCGAAATTTAAATACTTCATTCTTTGATCCAATTGGAGGAGGAGATCCTATTCTTTATCAACATTTATTTTGATTTTTTGGTCATCCAGAAGTTTATATTTTAATTTTACCTGGATTTGGAATAATTTCCCATATTATTACTCAAGAAAGAGGAAAAAAGGAAACATTTGGAACTCTTGGAATAATTTATGCTATATTAACAATTGGTTTATTAGGATTTATTGTTTGAGCTCATCATATATTTACTGTTGGTATAGATGTAGATACACGAGCTTATTTCACTTCTGCAACAATAATTATTGCTGTTCCTACAGGAATTAAGATTTTTAGTTGATTAGCAACTCTTCATGGAACACAATTAAATTATAGTCCTGCTTTATTATGATCTCTTGGATTTGTATTCTTATTTACTGTAGGAGGATTAACTGGAGTAGTATTAGCTAATTCATCAATTGATATTGTATTACATGATACTTATTATGTTGTTGCTCATTTCCATTATGTATTATCAATAGGAGCTGTATTTGCTATTATAGCAGGTTTCATTCATTGATATCCTTTATTAACAGGATTAGTAATAAATCCTTCATGATTAAAAATACAATTTGCTATAATATTTATTGGAGTAAATTTAACATTCTTTCCTCAACACTTTTTAGGATTAGCAGGAATACCTCGACGATATTCTGATTTTCCAGATAGTTATTTAACATGAAATATTATTTCTTCATTAGGTAGAACTATTTCTTTATTTGGTATTATCTTCTTTATATTTATTATTTGAGAAAGTATAATTTCACAACGTACTCCTTCTTTCCCTATACAACTATCTTCATCAATTGAATGATATCATACACTTCCTCCTGCTGAACATACTTATTCAGAATTACCATTACTTTCTTCTAATTTCTAATATGGCAGATTAGTGCAATGAATTTAAGCTTCATATATAAAGATTCTTATCTTTTATTAGAAAATGGCAACATGAGCAAATCTAGGACTTCAAGATAGTTCTTCTCCCTTAATAGAACAATTAAATTTTTTTCATGATCATACACTTTTAATTTTAATTATAATTACTATATTAATTGCTTATATTATATTTATATTATTTTTTAATAAATTTACTAATCGTTATTTATTACATGGACAAACAATTGAAATTATTTGAACAATTATACCAGCAGTAATTTTAATATTTATTGCTTTTCCTTCTTTACGATTATTATATTTAATAGATGAAATTAATTCTCCTTTAATTACTTTAAAAGTTATTGGTCATCAATGATATTGAAGTTATGAATATTCTAATTTTTTAAATTTAGAATTTGACTCATATATAATTCCTACAAATGATTTAGATTTAAATGGATTTCGATTATTAGATGTTGATAATCGAATTATTTTACCTTTAAATAATCAAATTCGAATTTTAGTAACTGCTACTGATGTAATTCATTCGTGAACTGTTCCTTCCCTTGGTGTTAAAATTGATGCTACTCCCGGTCGTTTAAATCAAACTAATTTTTTAATTAATCAACCAGGTCTATTTTTTGGTCAATGTTCAGAAATTTGTGGAGCAAATCATAGTTTTATACCAATTGTTATTGAAAGAATTCCAATAAATAATTTTATTAAATGAGTTTCTTCTCAAATAAATTCATTAGATGACTGAAAGCAAGTAATGATCTCTTAAATCATATTATAGTAAATTAGCACTTACTTCTAATGAATTAATTTATAAAAAAATTAGTTTCATAAAAACCTTAGTATGTCAAACTAAAAAAATTAGTATTAATCTAATATTTTTTAATTCCTCAAATAGCTCCTATTAGATGATTAACATTATTTTTTATTTTTTCTATTACATTAATAATTTTTAATATTAAAAATTATTTTTGTTTTTTTCATAATTCTAATGAATCTTCCCAAAATTTAAATATTAAACAATTTAAAATAACTTGAAAATGATAACAAATTTATTTTCTGTTTTTGACCCTTCTACTACTATTTTGAATTTATCCTTAAATTGATTAAGAACTTTTTTAGGTCTTTTAATTATTCCCTCAACTTATTGATTAATACCTAATCGATTTCAAATTATCTGAAATAATATTTTATTAACTTTACATAAAGAATTTAAAACTTTATTAGGACCAAATGGACATAATGGAAGTACATTAATATTTGTTTCATTATTTTCATTAATTATATTCAATAATTTTTTAGGTTTATTTCCTTATATTTTTACAAGTACAAGTCATCTAACATTAACATTAACATTAGCATTCCCTTTATGATTAAGTTTTATATTATATGGATGAATTTGTCACACACAACATATATTTGCACATTTAGTTCCACAAGGAACTCCTCCTGTATTAATACCTTTTATAGTTTGTATTGAAACAATTAGAAATGTAATTCGACCTGGAACTTTAGCTGTTCGATTAACTGCAAATATAATTGCAGGACATTTATTAATAACATTATTAGGAAATACAGGACCTATATCAACATCTTATTTTATTTTATCATTAATTTTAATTACTCAAATTGCTTTATTAGTTTTAGAATCTGCTGTCGCAATTATTCAATCTTATGTATTCGCTGTATTAAGTACTCTTTATTCTAGTGAAGTAAATTAATTTATGTCAACACATGCAAATCACCCTTTTCATTTAGTAGATTATAGACCTTGACCTTTAACAGGAGCAATTGGAGCAATATCAACAGTTACAGGATTAGTTCAATGATTTCATCAATATGATATTTCATTATTTTTATTAGGAAATATTATTACTTTATTAACAATATATCAATGATGACGAGATATTTCTCGAGAAGGAACATTTCAAGGACTTCATACTATTCCTGTTACTTTAGGATTACGATGAGGAATAATTTTATTTATTATTTCAGAAGTATTTTTTTTTATTTCATTTTTTTGAGCTTTTTTTCATAGAAGATTATCTCCAACAATTGAACTAGGAATAATTTGACCTCCTATTGGAATTGTTGCTTTTAATCCTTTCCAAATTCCATTATTAAATACAGCTATTTTATTAGCTTCTGGAGTTACAGTTACTTGAGCCCATCATAGTTTAATAGAAAATAATCATACTCAAACAACACAAAGTTTATTTTTTACGATTCTATTAGGAATTTATTTTTCAATATTACAAGCATATGAATATATTGAAGCTCCATTTACAATTGCAGATAATGTTTATGGATCAACATTTTTTGTTGCAACTGGCTTTCATGGACTTCATGTATTAATTGGAACTACATTTTTATTAATTTGTTTAATTCGACATATAAATTATCATTTTTCAAGTGGCCATCACTTTGGATTTGAAGCTGCAGCTTGATATTGACATTTTGTTGATGTAGTTTGATTATTTTTATATATTTCAATTTATTGATGAGGTAGTTAATTTATAAAGTATATTTTTGTATATGTGACTTCCAATCACAAGGACTAAATAATTTTAGTATAAATAATTATTATATTATTAATTATAAGATGTATTATTTTTACTATTACAATTATTGTAATAATATTAGCTTCTATTCTATCAAAAAAAACTATTATTGATCGAGAAAAATCTTCACCTTTTGAATGTGGATTTGACCCAATAAATTATTCTCGTTTACCTTTTTCATTACGATTTTTTTTAATTGCTATTATTTTTTTAATTTTTGATGTAGAAATTGCTTTAATTTTACCAATAATTTTAATTATTAAATCATCCAATTTAATTAATTGATCAATTACTAGATTATTCTTTATTTTTATTTTATTAGTAGGATTATATCACGAATGAAATCAAGGAACCTTAGAATGAAATAAATAATAAATATGAAGCGATTTATTGCAATTAGTTTCGGCCTAATCTTAGGTGAAATTCACCCATATTTTATTTAGGATAATAGTTAACTATAACATTTAATTTGCATTTAAAAAGTATTGAATTTTATTCAATTTATCTTATTTAATTGAAACCAAAAAGAGGTATATCACTGTTAATGATATCATTGAATAATTTATTATTCCAATTAAGAAATATAAATGGAATTAAACCATTAAAGATAAAAGTTAGCAGCTTTTTCTTGATCAACATATTTCATTATTAAAATAAAATAAATTTATATAGTTTAAATAAAACATTACATTTTCACTGTAAAAATAAAAATTTATTTTTTATAAATATTAATCTTTATTTAAATTAAATATCTATAAAATATTTAAAAATTATAATAATTTCCCTAACATCTTCAATGTTATGCTCTAAATATAAGCTATTTAAATTTTTAATTATTTTAAAAATAATATTATTAAAATTAAAACAATAACTCATAATATATAACTTAATAAATAAATTTTTAAATTATTATTTTGAAATTCTTGTACATATAATGAACAATTTTTTAATTGTTTATATAATATTTGACCTCCAAAATATTCACTTCATCCTTGATCAAAACTCTTATATGAATATATTCCTAAAATTAATGGTCATTTAATAACACCAATTGTTGATACTATTGGTATAAATCACATACTCCCTGAAAAAAATCTAAAATTATAAAAATCTATCGATTTATTAAAAAAAAATAATTTTACATTTCTAATTAAATAACCCAATATTCCACCTATAATACATACTATTAAAGTTAATATTTTTAAATAAAAAGGTAAACAAATTATTTCAGGATTAAAAAATATCAATCAATTTAATATACTTCCTCCAATAATTGCTATTACTATTAAAAAAAAAATTCTAAATGATATAATTCAACCTTTATCATTTAATATATTTAAAGAAGTTATATTAAAATCTCCAGTTATTGAATAATACACTAATCGAAAAGAATAACATACAGTTAACCCTGTTGAAAAAAAAAAAAGAAAAAAAGAAAAAAAATTAATATAAGATAATCTTACTATTTCTAAAATTATATCCTTTGAATAAAATCCAGCTAAAAAAGGTATACCACATAAAGCTAAATTAGCAATATTAAAACATCTACAAGTTAAAGGTATTCTACTTCTTAAACCTCCTATAAATCGAATATCTTGAGCATTTTTAGTATTATGAATAATAACACCTGCACATATAAATAATAAAGCCTTAAATAAAGCATGAGTTAGTAAATGAAAAAATGCTAATTTATAATAACCAATTGATAAAATTCTTATTATTAATCCTAATTGACTTAAAGTAGATAAAGCAATAATTTTTTTTAAATCAAATTCAAAATTTGCTCCTAATCCTGCTATAAATATAGTTAAACCAGAAACTAATAATAAAAATTGACCTAAAAAAGAATTTTCTAATAAAATATTAAAACGGATTAATAAATAAACCCCAGCTGTTACTAATGTAGAAGAGTGGACTAAAGCTGAAACAGGAGTTGGAGCTGCTATAGCAGCAGGTAATCAAGAAGAAAATGGAATTTGGGCTCTTTTAGTTATTGCAGCTAATACAACTAATGATCCAATAATTATTATTTCAAAATCCATTTTTATAATATCTAAATAAAAAATATAATTTCATCTTCCATAATTCAATATTCATGCAATTGCTAATAATAAAGCAACATCCCCAATTCGATTTGATAAAGCTGTTAATATACCTGCATTATAAGATTTTACATTTTGAAAATAAATTACTAAACAGTAAGAAACTAAACCTAATCCATCTCATCCTAATAAAATTCTAATTAAATTAGGTCTAATAATTAATATTATTATTGAAAGAACAAATATTAATACTAATAAAATAAAACGATTAACATTAAAATCTTCTCTTATATATTGATCTCTATAAAAAATTACTAGAGAAGAAATTAATAAAACAAAAGATATAAATATTAATCTTATTCAATCAAATAAAAAAGTTATCACAATTGATAATGAATGTAAAGAAACAATCTCCCATTCAATAAAATAAATTAAGTCATTCAATAAAAATTTTAATCTAAAAATAAATAAAGTAAATCTAATAGAAATTAAAATATAAAATCTATTTTTACAATAATTAACTAAATTGTTCACGATCTAAAATGAAAATTTCATATCATTGACACCACAAATCAATATTTTATTTAAACTATTTAAATATTATAATTATTAAATTCATAATATACAAAAATTACTTTTCATAATTAATAAATTTAAAGGCAATCAATGTAATATTAATAATAAAAATTCTCGAGTTCTTCCTGAAGAAAAAAAATAAATCCCTGAATAAAATTTTCCATGTTGTCTGTAAGCAAATAAATATAAAGTATACGCTGCTCTAAAAAAAGATAAAAAAGCTAATCTAATTATTGTTAATCAAGATCAACTAACAATTCTATTTAATAAAGAAATTTCTCCTAATAAATTTAAAGTAGGAGGAGCAGCTATATTACCTGAACATAATAAAAATCATCACAAAGATAATCTAGGTATAAAATTTAATATTCCTTTATTAATTAATAATCTTCGTCTTCTTATTCGTTCATAAGAAATATTAGCTAAACAAAATAATCCAGAAGAACATAATCCATGAGCAATCATTAAAGTATAAGAACCATTTAATCCCCAATAAGTTATTGTTATTAAACCTCTTAATACAATTCCTATATGTGCAACAGAAGAATAAGCAATTAAAGCTTTTAAATCTATTTGCCATAAACAAATTAATCTAACTAATACCCCTCCAATTAATCTAATTCTAATCCAAATAAAATTAAATTTCATACCTAAAACCTGTAAAATAGAAAAAACTCGTAATAATCCATATCCTCCTAACTTTAATAATACTCCAGCTAAAATTATTGAACCTGAAACAGGGGCTTCTACATGAGCTTTTGGTAATCATAAATGAACTAAAAATATTGGTATTTTTACTAAAAATGCAAATACTAAACATAAATATAAAAATTCTAAATTATAAAGATTTTTATAACTTAATATAATATAATGTATCGTATAATCATTATTTTTAACAAAAAAAATTCCAATTAATAAAGGTAAAGAAGCTAATAATGTATAAAATAATAAGTAAATTCCAGCTTGTAATCGTTCAGGTTGATAACCTCATCCTAAAATTAAAAATAAAGTAGGAATTAATCTACTTTCAAAAAATAAATAAAATATAAATAATCTTATAGATCTAAAAGTAAAAATTAATATTAATAATAAAAAAACAATTATAAATAAAAATAAATTAATATAATTATTATAACGAATTACTCCTTCTCTTGCTATTAATATTAATCCACAAATTCAAAAACTTAATAAAATTAACCCATAAGAAATTATATCTATTCCAAAATAATAAGAAATATCACAAAAATAATAATTTGATCTAATTTTAATTATAAATAAACCACTAAATAAAAAAATCAAATTTTGAACCATTCAATAAATATTTTTTTTAAAAAATATAAAAAATAACAAATATAACTATAAAAATAAATTTTAACATTGTAAAATAGAAAAACTTTGAAAATAATCATTTCCATGAGTTCGAATCATAGATACCAAAATAGATAAACCTAAAACTCCTTCACATACACAAAATGTTAAAAAAAATATACTAAAATATGATTCATAATTTATAAAATTTAAATATAAAAATAATAATATAAATAATATTAATACTATAAATTCTAATCTTAATAAAGTACACAATAAATGTTTTCGTCTAGAAATAAATACAATACATCCAAATACAAATATAATAATTATTAAATAATATATATATATATTTATCATTAGTTTTAATAGTTTAAAAAAAACATTAGTCTTGTAAACTAAAAATAAAATTTTCTTTTTTAAAACTTCAAGAAAAAAGATACTTCCTTTTCATTAACTCCCAAAGTTAATATTTTATTATAAACTATTTCTTGAAATTATAATAATTATTATATTAATATCATTTATTACTAGATTTATTTTTATACAAATAAAACATCCTTTAGCTATAGGATTAATATTATTAATTCAAACTTTTTTAACTTCTTTATTAACAGGTATATATGTTAAAACATTTTGATTTTCTTATGTATTATTTTTAATTTTTATAGGTGGAATACTAGTTTTATTTATTTATGTTACTTCTCTTTCATCAAATGAAATATTTTCAATATCATTTAAATTAAGTTTTTTATCAATTATTTTCATAATAATTTCAACTTTTATTTTATTTTTTTTTGATAAATCAATTATTGAAAATTTTATTAATAATAATGAAATAAATTTATTTTTTAATAACACTTTAATACTAGAAAATATTACTGAATTAAATAAAATATATAATTTTCCTACAAATTTGATTACATTATTACTAATTAATTACTTATTTTTAACTTTATTAGTAGTAGTAAAAATTACAAAAAAAAATTATGGTCCATTACGACCTATTTATTAATGAATAAATCATTTCGAAAAACTCACCCTTTAATTAAAATTGCTAATAATGCATTAGTTGATTTACCAGCCCCTTCAAATATTTCAGCATGATGAAATTTTGGATCATTATTAGGTTTATGTTTAATTATTCAAATTTTAACAGGATTATTTTTAGCTATACATTATACAGCTGACATTGAAACAGCTTTTAATAGAGTTAACCATATTTATCGAGATGTAAATAATGGTTGATTTTTACGAATTTGTCATGCTAATGGAGCTTCTTTCTTTTTTGCTTGCTTATTTATTCATATTGGACGAGGAATTTATTATAATTCTTACTTATTTGTTCCTACATGAATAATTGGAGTAATTATTTTATTTATAGTGATAGCTACAGGATTTTTAGGATATGTTTTACCATGAGGACAAATATCTTTTTGAGGAGCTACTGTTATTACTAATCTTTTATCTGCTATTCCTTATTTAGGAATTGATCTTGTACAATGAATTTGAGGAGGATTTGCAGTTGATAATGCTACTTTAACTCGATTTTTTACCTTTCATTTTATTTTACCATTCATTGTATTAGCTTTAACAATAATTCATTTATTATTTCTTCACCAAACAGGTTCTAATAATCCATTAGGATTAAATAGAAATATTGATAAAATTCCATTTCATCCATATTTTATTTATAAGGATATAATTGGATTTGTTATTTTTATTTGAATTTTAATTGGATTTATTTGAAAATTTAATTATTTATTAATAGACCCAGAAAATTTTATTCCAGCAAATCCATTAGTTACTCCTGTTCATATTCAACCTGAATGATATTTTCTATTTGCTTATGCTATTTTACGATCAATTCCAAATAAATTAGGTGGAGTAATTGCATTAGTTTTATCAATTGCTATTTTAATAATTCTACCTTTTACTCATATAAGTAAATTCCGAGGATTACAATTTTATCCTTTAAACCAAATTTTATTTTGAAATATAGTAATTGTATCCTCATTATTAACTTGAATTGGAGCTCGACCTGTTGAAGACCCTTATGTTTTAACAGGACAAATTCTAACAGTATTATATTTTTCTTATTTTCTAATTAATCCTTTATTAACAAAATATTGAGATAAATTATTAAATTAATTAATTAATAAGCTTTTATAGTATATGTCTTGAAAACATAAGAAAGAAGTAAAATCTTCTATTAATTTTTATACTAAAAAATATTCATTAAAATAATAAAGATAAAATAAAAATTTTAAGTCCAATAAAAAAAAATAAATAATTTAAAGATATAGGTAAAAATCTTTTTCAAGCTAAATATATTAATTTATCATACCGAAATCGAGGTAAAGTCCCCCGAACTCAAATAAATAAAAAAGAAATTAAAGTTAATTTAATAAAAAATAAAATTCTATAAATATCTCTACCTAAAAAAATTACTCTAAATAACATTCTTATAAATAAAATTCTTGAATATTCAGCTAAAAAAATTAATGCAAAACCCCCTCTTCTATACTCAACATTAAATCCTGAAACTAATTCAGATTCTCCTTCAGCAAAATCAAATGGAGTTCGATTAGTTTCTGCTAAACATGAAGCAAATCATACTAATGATAAAGGTATACAAAAAACAATAAATCATATATATTTTTGAAATAAATAAAAATTTAAAAAATTATAATTTCCAATTAAAAAAATAAATCTTAATAAAATTAATGCTAATCTTACTTCATAAGAAATAGTTTGAGCTACTGCTCGTAAACCTCCTAATAATGCATAATTCGAATTAGAAGATCACCCAGCAACTATTACTGTATATACCCCTAATCTAGTAATACATAAAAAAAATAAAACCCCTAAATTAAATGAATATAATTTAACTAAATAAGGTATTCTTATTCAAATTAAAAGAGATAAAAATAAAGAAAAAATAGGAGAAAAATAATAAAAAATATAATTAGATAATAAAGGATAAGTTTGTTCCTTAGTAAATAATTTTACAGCATCTCTAAAAGGTTGTAATAACCCTATAAAACCAACTTTATTAGGCCCTTTTCGAATTTGAATATATCCTAAAACTTTTCGCTCTAATAAAGTTAAAAATGCAACCCCAACTATTACACAAATTACTAATAATAATCTTCCAATCAATGATAACAAATAATCTATAAAAAACAATACTATTTATAATTATTAAATTATATAAATAAATTCTAAATTTACTGCACTAATCTGCCAAAATAGTCTATTAAATATTAATAAAATTCTTAATTTTAAAATTTATATTTTTTATATTAGGTCCTTTCGTACTATAATATAATAACTAAATTAAGGATAGAAACCAACCTGGCTTACGCCGGTTTGAACTCAGATCATGTAAGAAATCAAAGGTCGAACAGACCTAAACTTTAAACTTCTACACCTAAAAATAACTCTTAATCCAACATCGAGGTCGCAATCTTTTTTGTCGATATGAACTCTAAAAAAAAATTACGCTGTTATCCCTAAGGTAACTTAATTTTTTAATCAATATAATTGGATCAAATATTCATATATTAATGTATAATAATAATAAAAGTTATTTAAATTTTAATACCACCCCAGTAAAATTTTTTATTATATTATAAATTTAAATATTCTTTTTAATTTATAATAAAAAAAATAAAGATCTATAGGGTCTTCTCGTCCTTTAATTACATTTTAACTTTTTAATTAAAAAATAAAATTCTATAAAAATTTAAAAAAGACAGTATATATCTCATTCAACCATTCATACAAGCCTTCAATTAAAAGACTATTGATTATGCTACCTTCGCACAGTCAAAATACTGCGGCCCTTTAAATTAATCAGTGGGCAGGTTAGACTTTAAATTAAATTCAAAAAGACATGTTTTTGATAAACAGGTGAATATATAATTTGCCGAATTCCTTATTTAAACCTTTCATTTTAAAAAATTTATATAAATTTATATACTAATTTTATCATAATTAATAAATTTTAATAATTAAAATTTATATTTTAATAAATAATTTAATTTTAAAATAAATAATAAAAAATTTAAAATAAATTAAAACAAATTTATTAATGATAACTATTTTTAAGCTTACATTTATTAAAATATTTTATTTAAAATTTAAAAATTTATTTTAAAGCTAATCCCTTAAAATATTAATTTTATAAAATAAAAATATTAAAAAAATAAAATTTTTAATTTATAAATCTAAATTAAATTTATTTCTTAAAAAACTAGATATATTTTAAAACGATTAACATTTCATTTCTAATTATATATTTAAAATAATTATGCTACAGTAACTTTTATATATAATTAAATCTTTAAAATTCGAGAAAAATTAATATAATAATTAATTAATTAATAAACCCTGATACACAAGGTACAATAAATTAAATTTTCTTTTAAAATAAAAATTTTTCAAATTATTTCAATATTCTTTTACAATACTAATAAACTATTATTAAAATTATTTTTTTTTTAAAAAATACTAAAACAAAAAATTATAAAATTATTTTTATTAAATAAATAAAATACATATATTAAAATTAATAAATAAAATCTAATCAATTTAAATTGATTTGCACAAATTTCTTTTCAATGTAAATGAAATACTTTACTAATTAAGCTTTAAATTGTCTTTCTAGATACACTTTCCAGTACATCTACTATGTTACAACTTATCTTATTTTAAAAATAAGAACGATGGGCGATATGTACATGTTTTAGAGCTAAAATCATACAAATAATCTATTTTATATTACTATTAAATCCACTTTCAAAATTTTATTTCAAAAATTTATTCATTTAAATATATTTATTGTAATCCATCTCTACTTAAACATAAACTGCACCTTGACCTGACATTTTATTTAATTAAATATTAAGAAAATTTTTATCTAATAATATATTCTGATGACGGCGATATACAAATTAAACAAATTTAAGTAAGGTTCAATGTGGATTATCAATTACAGGACAGATTCCTCTAAATAGACTAAAACACCGCCAAATTTTTTAAATTTTAAGAACATAACTAATACTACTTTAGTATTTTAAATATTTATTTTTAATAATAGGGTATCTAATCCTAGTTTATTATAAAAAGTTTATAGCTTAAATTATTTTTAAGAATAATAAATAAATAAATTTAAAAATTTTACCTAATAAATTTATATTTATATTATTAAATAATTTTTAATTTAACTAATACTAAAAATTTTTACTTGCATTATTTGTATAACCGCGGTAGCTGGCACAAATTTTACCAATACTATATATTATTACTAATACAAAATTTCTTTTTAAATTAATATTAATTACTGTGAATAAATAAATAAATTCAATTTTTTAAAAATTAAACTAATTCACACAAAAATTTACATGTAAAATAAAATAATAATAAAAATTTTAACCAAAATAAAATAACTTAAATAAACAATATATATTTATTAATAAAATAAAAATTATTTCTTTTTTAAAAAAAAGAAAAATAAAAATATAAAATAAAATTAAAAATATAATTAATAATTAATCAAATAATAATAGTACAATTCTCCCCATAAAAATCGTCGTTAAAGATTAATCCCTTAATTTAATATCTARTTATAATTAATTAATAATTTATATAAATCTATCCTATATTATTATAAATTTATTATATATTAATTTATTTATTTTTTTTCTTCATTTAAGACCCTTATTTATATAAATTCTGCACTGTTATTTATATAAGTATAATGATTAATTCAATAATTTATATATATAATCATATTTTATATAGATAATAAATAAGTATATTATTAAATGGTTATATAATAATAATAAATATTTAATAATATATTAAATATTTATATAATAATAATATCAATAAATATTTAATAATATATTAAATATTTATATAATAACAATAAATATTTAATTATATATTAAATATTTATATAATAACAATAAATATTTAATTATATATTAAATATTTATATAATAACAATAAATATTTAATTATATATTAAATATTTATATAATAATAATAAATATTTAATAATATATTAAATATTTATATAATAACAATAAATATTTAATGATAAATTAATTATTTATTTATATTTTATTATTTATTATATAAAAAATTAATTTATGGAACCATTTTTTTCACTTTTTTCATAAAAAATAAAAAAATTACAAAAAAAAACA